AGTAGATCGAGTCTTTGGCCTAATTTCCCTTGTCTTGTAGACTGACTCCCTGTGCCCTCTGTGGATGGCGCTGGACCACCTTACCACCTTCTAGTTAGAGGCGAAGATTGTGATTCACCCGAGGGCTGGGCAGGTCGATATTTTTCAGAAGGTGCACATGAGTAGCTGAGGGAGCAAAGATCTCAGGATGAAGAACTTAGGGCTGACTTCTTTGGTACCGGGACGAGTGGACTCAGAGCAAAGGACCAGTGAGTGGGGTCATTATTCGACTAATAGCCAGGGTTAGAAAGCTGAATTCATAATATAGCTTTTCGAGCGATTCGAGAACCCTTGATCTTCAGGGGAATGCATTCCATGATTAGCCTCAAGCAGAGGAAGATAGAACTGACTGACCCAGAGGTAGACAAATCATAGCACCTAGCTAGAATCGACATTCTTTACATATCTTGTCTTGGTTAGAGTAAGCCAACCGAACTCTTTATGATCAGGTTAAAGCTAGTGAAAGCATGGTTATAGAATTCTTTACTGGTGTTGTTACTGATAAACGTGCTATTCCTGAGAATGGAAATGAGGAAGACTTCTATGTTTTTATGTGTGGCAAAGAAGTCGTTATCTCTGCTGAGACTATAGGAGAGATGCTGAATATTGAATACATTGATGGTGACTCAAAACCTCCTAAGAATTTTGATTATGATGCTGCATGGAGGTTCATCAGTAGAAAGGATGAAGACATGCCAACAACAGAAAGTCAGAGAAAGCTTCTTCAGTCTGATGTGAAGCAGGAAATGATTTGTGGCTATGGTATCCTCATTGCCATGCTTGGTAAAGCATTTTCCATCAAGTCACACGAGCATAAAGACCTCAAGGCTGCTTGCTCTCACTTCTCTGATGTGACTCAGGGAAGATTTGTTCGTACTGTCACTAAGGACACAGAAAGACTTCAGGCAATCAAAGAACTCAAGACAGACATTCAGGGAGTCACACGTGCTCAGAATAAACTCACCAGAGAAAGCAAGATATGGCGTGAGGAGATTACTACTATGCTAATCCTCTTAATCGAGAAAGTCACTGGCAAGAAATTTGGTGTCAGTACATCTGCTGTGACTAAGAAAGCTGCTGTATCTAAGAAAGATCTCGTGGAAGTCAGTAGCTCTAATGATGATAAAGAGAAAAGTGAAGAACAGAAAGAATCTGAAGAAGAATGAAGAAGAAGGAAAGAAAAGTGATGATGATAAGGATGATGACGATGATAGCAGTGGAGGTGATGATGGAGATGAAACTGAAAAAGGAAAGGATACTACATCTTCTGGTGCTGGGACTAACGAAGATGACTCAGTTAGTGAAACTGAAAATGAGTCCTCTGATGAGAGCGAAAAAGATGCTCCTAACGTTGTTGAGGTATCTCCAACTGTGAAGAGCAAGAAAAAGATAAAAGACAGAAACGGCTTCTGCTCCCATCAGTACAAGCTCTCCATCTACTCCAAGCAAAAAGAAAGTTGATGAAAAAGGAGATAGTGCCACTACTACCACTACTCTGGAACAAGAGTCAGACCTTGAATTTCTGCCACCAGATGCCAATGTGAAGATTGCCACTGAGACCTATGCCACAAAGAAAGAAGTCCGAATGAAGCACCCAAACGTTGACGAGGATCCATCAGCGACAGCCAAACATGCGAAGGTCACTGATGTAAGGCAATCCAAGAGGCTGAAGAAGGCATGAAGCTTCTGAACTTGGTTCCTCTGACAAATTAAGTGTTGATGAGAGCAAGGAAGAAAAAAGCTTAGGATCTTCTTGCATGCATCTGCACTAGCATTTTAAATTTAGCATAGCATTCTCATTGCACTTATGCATTCTGAATATTTTGGGGAACTTCGTTTACCTTGGATATTTGGTTATCTTTTCTTCTCCCTCTTTCTTTAATGGCACTGAATGTGCCTTTGGATTCTGATGTGAATATTCTTTCAAGGAAACTTTATGACATGCGGGTTGTGGTCGCAGGGGTTGAAGAATTGACTACTCAAAGGGGGAGCTTAGCTATTTAACAATTTGTATCAGTTTCTTTTTTCCCAAACCACCTCTAGCATTAGTAGAACTATTATTTTCATATTCTCTGATGCCACTAACTGCTTTATTTGACAGATTCTAGAGTTATACTCTATCTCCTGTTTTCCTTGTTGAATATTTTCAGTGAGATAGATGCTGCTGATTGGTGACACTATTTTATATATGTTTTGTTCTGATACTTTTATTTTTGCTCTGATCAATCTCATCTTTTATGAAGTTTTATTGCTCAGACTAACTGCTTGTGTAAATAGTGCATATACTCAGGTGAAGCTTGGTTGCTGTAAAGGCTTGGTGTAGGCCCGTAACTACATCGGATTAGTGGATTGGTTGAAATCCTTGTATGGAAGTCCAAGGTTCTTAATCTAGCTGGTCGTACTACACTAGTGAGTTCGGTTACCTCCTCTATCCCGACTTACACTATGTTGACGACTAAAT